AAAATAATTGAAAGGACCCATTCAGGAACAAGAAAATTACATCGTGATTTGAATTTTTATGAAACAATACATCAATGAGAAGTTAGTTCAATAAGTTACGAAAATTCTTTTTTTTTTTTTTTTTACTTTTTATACATTATAGAATATAGGGAACGGGAAGGAGGCCAAAACTCATGTTAAAAAAAAAAAAAAAATGGAAGAAAAGCAAAACGCTTCATTAGAAAAACAGAAAAACAGTTAGAAAAAAAAGAAATAAGACTGGAATCGACACATTGATTTTTTTCTCTTTTGAACCGTATGCATCCAAAGGTGCACGTACGGTTACACAGGGATAAAATTTTGCCCTAATCAACCGACTTCATCGAGAAAGACTACTTTTTTTAGGCCAAGAGGTTGATAGCGAGATCTCGAATCAAATTGCTGGTCTCATGGTATATCTCAGCATAGAAGATGCTACTAGGGATCTTTATTTGTTTATAAACTCTCCAGGCGGATGGGTAGTACCAGGAATAGCCATTTATGACACTATGCAATTTGTGGTACCCGATGTATATACAATATGCATGGGATTAGCAGCTTCAATGGGGTCTTTCATTTTGGTCGGAGGAGAAATTACCAAACGTCTAGCATTCCCTCACGCTTGGCGCCAATGAGTTTTTTTATAAAAAAAAAGAAGACTATGCCTTCGCTCTATCGAATATGAATCAAATAATAAAAAAAAAAAGAATAAGTAATAATAGCATGGCACTTCGAGTTCGATATGAGCAAACCATTATTGTTTTTTCCTAACATGAGATTTTGTATTGAGATAATAGTATGAAAAAGAAGGGTTATTACCAATTGGATCTTGATCTTATGTGTCAAGAGTTAATTTCAGCGTCACAAACCATTTTTCTTCCACACCAGAAGTCTCTTTCTTATCTTTATGTTATCAGAGAAAGAGTAAAAAAAAATGGAAAAATTTATTTTATCCTTCTTGGATCGTATCAAAAAGAAACTTTGGGATTGCTAAACCACAGACAAGATAAATAGATAAATTATATAAATTATATAATATATTAAATTATATATATATAATAAAGTAAAATAAAGCAACAGAACCATCATAGTATTTTTCTTTACTACTACGAAAGGAAGGGTGGTAAATGGATCATCTAAACATTTGGATCATATGAGTTATATTTCTTCTTTTCGATAGAAGAAATTCTATTGCAAAAGGAAAGGAAGAAAAAACAAATTCCATTGCAGAGCCGTATGCAATGTACAAAATATGCCCGTACGGTTGTTTAATTTCTTCTTGTTATTTTGATTCCCCCTTACTTTAATCAAATCGTGCGAGATACGCATAGAAGAATCGTTCATGATGTTATATCAATATCATCAGGGTTATGATTCACCAACCTGCTAGTTCTTTTTTTGAGTCACAAACAGGGGAATTTATCCTGGAAGCAGAAGAACTGTTGAAGGTTCGCGAAAACCTCACAAAAGTTTATGTACAAAGAACGTACAACCCTTTATGGGTTATATCCGAAGACATGGAAAGGGATGTTTTTATGTCAGCAACAGAAGCCCAAGCTCATGGCATCGTTGATCTTGTAGCGGTCGAAGATGAGAATACTGGAGATTATATATTTATATAAATATATAATTCCATTTCAAAATTCTAATTTTCCGTGATTTGATAGTTAATAGAAATCTTTCATAATCATCAACCATCAGGTTAAGATCGATAGGTTAAGATCGATCTAAGCCAACCCACTCTATTCTATCTAGAATGAGATTATATAGACACGACATGCCAACCATTAAACAACTTATTAGAAACGCAAGACAGCCAATAAGAAATGTCACGAAATCTCCCGCTCTTCGAGGATGTCCTCAGCGTCGAGGAACATGTACTAGGGTGTATGTGCGACTCGTTCAGTTCAGATCATGAGTTTGAAGAAATGAAAAAAATTTTTCCAGTATCAATGAACACTACCAATGAATAGGATAGATAGAGTGAAAGACCGCCATTTAATTTACTATCTAAATAACTATCTAAAAATGAGGATCTATCATTTACCTATTATATTATGTAATGTAATTTATGGTTTCTATTGGTGCAAATCCAATCACTCCGTTTTAGATGAGAAGCAATTCTCCATTGGTAGCAAATAGTTATCCATTAAGCGGAGGAAATAGTCTTATAAGAAGCAAAAGGGTTATGCTCCTATTCTTATTCTTGAAAAAAAAACGGACTAACAGGGTCAGCTACCTAGCCAACTTTCACTTTACAGAATTAAATGCCGTCACTGTATGGATAGCTTTTTTGTGAAAAGGACTATTACTTTCTAAATTATAATTAGAAAAAAAAATAATTCTAATTGAAAAAAGGATGGGGTAGAGCCAAAGAGTGTGAACTATACAAGTTCACAATAAAATTCGATGAAATGAAAGAAGAGGCTCCGGTGTATAGAGAGGACCTCACCGTTTAAAAAGTTGCCATAGAAACGAGGAAACCCACTATTTAGCAGCAGTAGAATTTCTTATTTCCAGGCAAGATACCCGGAAGTAAAAATTGTGGTCGGGAAGGTCATAGTAGCAAAAGCCATTGGAATTTATATTTTATATATCGGAAAAATCCGTTTTGCTATTAATCGACCGGAGGAAAAGTATGACTGAAAGAAGAGAAATACATTAGTTATTCAAGAAAGTTTCATTTGATTTAATGACCAGAGTTAAACGGGGATATACAGCTCGAAGACGTCGAAAAAAAAATCGTTTATTTGTATCAACCTTTATAGGGGCTCATTCAAGACTTACTCGAACGAGTACTCAACAAAGAATGAGAGCTTTGGGTTCCTCTCATCGAGATAGGAGCAGGAAAAAGAGAGATTTTCGTCGTTTGTGGATCACTCGGATAAATGCAGTAACTCGTGAGGATATGGTATCCTATAGTTATAGTAGATTCATACACAATCTGTACAAGAAACAATTGCTTCTGAATCGTAAAATACTTGTGCAAATAGTCCTATCAAATAAGATTTGTTTTGATATGATTTCAAATAAAATCATTAATCAATCAAATACAAATAAAGGAATAAAAGAATCTTAATAGAATATAAGAATATACTATACAGGAAACAAGAATGATTGAAACAGAATTTCCCGGAGTCCATTCTCCGGGAAGATAGAAGAAAAAGAAATTAAGATTTGAAATAAACGAGCATCTTTCAAAAAAAAAATTTATTACCCATTTTTCCTTTTTTATAACATTTTATAACACAAAAATCAACTCGGGATTCTAGGTTTTTCGAGCAAAACATTAATCTGAGCTTGAGTTCCTATTGGAGTTTTGAGGAGTATGTCTATTTTTTTTTGTTCTAGGACCTGTAGTTCTAGGGATCGACTTCCTTCTCTCCAATTGTTTCTCATTATTACGAAAAGGTAACGAAGATAAAATACGAGCTTGTTTTATAGCAATAGTAATTAATCGTTGTTGTTTCAAGGTCAACCTATTCATCCGTCTAGATAAGATTTTTCCTTGTTCACTAATAAATCGACTAATTAAACTCATGTTTCTATAATCGATTCGATCCCCCGATCCAATTGGGGGTAAACGCCTACGAAAAGATCGCTTGTATTTACGAAAAGGTTGTTTGTATTTATCCATGGTTTGCTTATTCCTTGTTTGTTTATTTCTTATACTTATATCTTATATATAATTTATATATAATTATATAATATTTAATATTCTTAATATATAATTTATAATTTATAATTATAATAATATTTATAATTATAATAATATAATAAATAATAATAATTAAATAATTAGAATAATGAAATATTATATAATAATTAGAATATAAATAAAATAATCTAGAAAATACAATTCTACTTTTTTTTATTCATTTAAGATCCGACCAAAATAGGATTTGGTTTGTATTATCTATGTAAAGATGTCAAGTTCTTACTCTTCCCGCTCCTTGGAAAAATCACACATGCATTCTGTTCCATCTATTTCTTTATTTCCCCATGAATCATATATTTTTGACAATAGCGACAAAATTTTCTCAATTCTAATCGATTGGGTGTATTGTGTCGATTCTTTTGAGTAATATATCTAGAAAAGCCCGGCGATTCTTTATTGACACCCTTTCGAACACAACTGGTACATTCCAAAATCACTATAATTCTGATATCTTTACCCTTGGCCATGGACCTCCTTTTCATTTTGGATCGACTTAACTTTTTAACTCTCCTCATTTTTGTTTTTGATCCGAACCAAAAATAAAATAAAAAATATATATTTACTAACTAGAGATGGAATTTAAAAATATTATTATTATTAGAAGTCGAATGACTTCGAAGTACTATAATCTAAAACAATAAAGAAAGAGAGTCATATTCATTAATAGAAGTTCATTAATATAAGAATATTAAATATAGTAATAATTAAGTAATACAATTTTTTCTAACTAGGAATTATTCCTTTTCTATCCTAATTCCTAATCCACATTTCTATTTCTTTTATCCCAAATTATATCGTAGATTCACTGTATTTTGACTGAGGTTCGATACACTTTTTTTTCCTATCCTAAAGAAAAGGGGATCTAAATTGAAGCCATGTTACGTGGAATGGTATCTCAAATCTTCTTCATTTCTTCACATATCAATACAAGACAAGAATTAAATTAGAATTAAAAAAAGGGGAATGACAAGGCATCTGGAAATAAACGATTAATTTCTATCAATAGACCCGCTAAAGACCCAAACCATAGAGTGGTTAGCACAGGTGCCGTGGAGAGATATGTTTTTATATCTCGCATTTGAAATCCTCCTTCTTCTTTGATATTTCTTTATTTTACATTTTTATAAATCATTATTTTATTAATCATTGCTAACCGGCTCACGAGATAAGCAGAAAAGCTAAAAAAAGAAGAACCAATGCTTTCACATCCAAGCCAATAGCAGCTCGCCGGACTCTCCCTCTCCTTATCAGTCGAGCCTATCTTTATACCCTCTCCTTCCCCATGTTAGGATGGTGGGACAAGGTTCCTCCTTTGCGAACCTACCTATCTACGTCAAAATGCTCGATTGTTGGAAATATCTTATAAGAGCGTTCCCCTATCAGACGATTCGAAAAAGATGACTTTTCAGCCAAGCCAGTTGTATAAAAAAAAAGGGCCCGTTCGCACTCGGGACAAAGTGTACTAATAGTCCTTAGTGACGGGAGTACTGGACCCATATTATTCCCCACTGGTGATCCACCTGTCACATTTTAATATTAATTATTTATAATTTTATAATTATTTTTTTATTTCATTTTAATATTTTAATTTTCATATTTATTTTTGAATATTTAATTATATTTTTATATTTATATATTATATATATATATATATATATTTTTTTAATTATAATTTTTAATTATAAATTATATAATTATATATAAATTTCTATAATTATATATAATTAGAAATTAATATAATTATAAATAATAAATAATAAAAAAATTAGATTAAACATATGATTATATGAAACTAAAAAAAAAAAAAAAAAATGACAAGAACATTATACCTAATTCTACCTAATATATATATATATATATTATATAGTATATAGGTAGTTAAGGTAGAGGAAAAATAGGTGAAAAACGAACGATGTAGAAAACAAGACATGGATTTTGTACAATGACACTGTACAACAATCTTAAAAAGGGATGTAGCGCAGCTTGGTAGCGCGTTTGTTTTGGGTACAAAATGTCGCGGGTTCAAATCCTGCCATCCCTACTATTCTTTCTCCTATGGACAGTTACAAGAGATTCATTGAGTAAGATCGGGTAAAATTGGACATAATTTTTGCATACTATATGTACACAAGACCCCCCCAAGGGTCAAAAAATATTTTCTTTACAATCGAATCTAATCTTATGGGATATAAGAAAACGCTCTTAGTTCAGTTCGGTAGAACGCGGGTCTCCAAAACCCGATGTCGTAGGTTCAAATCCTACAGAGCGTGATTCCGTTTATGTTATGTCGAATTATAATGAAATAACTTCACAAAACTAAAACAAAGTTTAATTGCAACTTTAATTTGACCTCCTCCTTGTAGGAGGTCAAATTACAAAAATAAAAGTTACTCAATCAAAGGTCCAACTGATCACCGCGTCTGTATTGTAAATATGCAGTTACAAATAATCCTGTTAAAGTAATAGGAATTAGACCTAAGACGATTCCAAATAGGAAAACTTCAATCATTTCAATTTGTTTTAGGGAATAAAAAGAGAGGTAAGATCTATCCCTAAATATTAATCTGAATTATCCGTGAATCTCAATGACCAGGAATTGGCAATTGACGCGGAAAGGAACCATAGAATACCGGAAATGAAATATGAATATTCAGGGGGCTTTTTTTTTTTTTTTTTTTTTTATTTAATTTCATTCATTTCAGATAAGTCGTATCTTGTTCAAACCAATAAATAGAGCTGCAGTTATAGTTGAAGCAGCCACTAAAAAACCGAAATAACTAGTTAGAATAAGCATGAAAGAGCTAAATTAGATATGTTCTTTTATTACATATGTGAATAAAACATTTACCTAAGTTTCAATCCATATACAATGGTAAGAAAAACTTATTGAAAGAATTAGTCTAGTTCCAATTGAAAATTCTTGATTCATCAGTCATTATAGATGGACACTAAAAAAAAGATAGATATAGGTAATATAGGCGGAAAAAGGGATTCATCAACTGTGCCATTGACCGATCCTGTGATTCCGAATCAACAGATTCCTTGTGCAATATTCCAAAACTATTTAAGTTTAAGTAATTTTTTAATAGAAATAGAATAAAACAAAAGAATTGAATTCGAAAATAACCTACATTTTTCTCATTTTTTTTTTCAATAGATCTAAGGGCTTGATATTCCCTTTTACTTTTTTAATTTGAACTCATTGAATTCTGTACAGTAATATAATAGGTTGGTTCATTGCCCATTAGATTTGGAAAGATAAAATTGTACCATGATCTAAAAAAAAAAAATATGAACCACGAAGGGGATTTATAGATTTTACATAACATACCATTCAAAATCTTTACTTTCTATTACTATGATGAAGCCGCTAATGTAAACCTTACTTAGATCTTATATTCTAAATTATAAGTAAACGTATATTTATACATAGACAAGGAAGATATAGCATTTCCTTTCGGTACTTATTGATACTGCGTTGCTGCGTTAGAGAAAGGATAGCTATACTGATTTGGTCTACTCTAAATACACCTTTGGTGTATAATTGACGATCTCACAAAAAAGCAGTAGTTTTAGATTTACTGATTCTATCTTTCACGAAATCGGCCACCCCCCCCCCCTTTTTTTTTTTTTAACATACAAGAATTTATGGAGCTCGGCATGTCTGGAAGCACGGGAGAACGTTCTTTTGCTGATATTATTACTAGTATTCGATACTGGGTCATTCATAGCATTACTATACCTTCACTATTCATTGCGGGTTG